TAAATAACTCAATTTTCGCCCATGAACGATTTGTGTCAATGGATTAGTTCGATCCAAAACTTGAGATAAGGGATGTAAGCCAAAAAAAGATTCATAAGTGGTTGTTAATGAAGTCGAAGTTACCAAATTTTGAGGAGTCGGTATCATTTTATGCCGGATTGCTCCACATATAGTTCCTCGAACCGCATTTTCTAAACGAACAAGGGCTAATCCGAATTGATCCTGTAACAGATCTGCTACAGAACGAATACGCTTATTTTTCAAGTGATTCATATCGTCAAGTGTGCCCATTCCAAATTTCATTCCGATCAAATGATCTGCAGCAGCCAATATATCCCGTGGTAACAAAAATGTATTGTTTTGGGGTATATCAAGATTTAGTCTCCGGTTCATATTTCGTCGACCAATCCTTCCTAATTCACATCTTTGTTGAAAAAATTTCTTTTGTAATTCCTTACATAAGGACTCAGAAAATACCGGATCCCCGCCTATACAAGCGAATTGTTGATAAAACTCCAAAATTGCATTTTCTTTTGACCCAATCTTTTTTTTCTCTTTATCATTCAGGAAAGACAAGAAAATTTCGGGATAACAAACATTATCTAGAATTTCTTTTAGATTTGAACCCATAGCCGATGATAGAACTAGAATAGATATTTTTTGTTTCCTACTCACGCGAGCCCATATCCTTGCTTTTCTATCAATTTCTAATTCTAATCTCCCTCCCCAATCTGATATTATAGTACTGGTATAAACAGAAATTCCGTTATGATCCAATTCGGAACGATAGTAAATACCGGGACTTTGCAATATTTGATTGATTACAATTCTGTATATTCCATTTACTATAGAGGTACCCAGGGAATTCATTAGAGGAATGTTTCCAATAAAAACAGTTTGTTCTTGTATATCTCTACCGCTTTTCCAAATTAATCCCGCGGGTACATATAATTCAGAAGAATATGTGAGTGATTCATATACAGCATCTCTTTCTTTTATCAAGGGTTCTACCAATTGATATCTTTCCACAAATAATTGAAATTCAATTTCTTGATCCGTATCTTCAATTTTTGGAAACTTATGAAATTCTTCCGCCAAGCCCCGATTAATGAACCCACAAAATCCCTCAAATTGTATCTGATTAAATCCTGGTATTGTGGACATTTCCTCATTTTTATTCCGGAGCATCTTAACTTTCCTCTTTAAATCGAAAAAATTCCATTATTGCTAGATCGATCCATATGGTTAGGTTAGTTCGATGAAGAGTGAGCCAATAATGGAATGTATATTCTGTTTACTGAATCACATGAAATTTTAACCAACTCTATATCTCTATTTCATACGTATGAACGGAAACGAGACGTAAGAATGAAGATTATTTTTGACACAAGTTCAAATTTGCGACAGGAATTAATAAAACATTTTTCCTTTACCATTCTATAATATATATTAGAATAGAATTAAATAGAATTCAAAATTCAAATATGCTGAATTCTTTATAGGAATATGTGCATAAGAATAAGAGAGAGATCCTCTGTTCTGTGTCAAAATTTCTTTTTTAGGGTTTACATATACACATATATGGTGTTATAATTCAAAATTAAGATTTAAAATAATTTATACTGATTTGTTATTTGCTTTTCTTATGCGATTAAGGAAACACATGCTTTGAGATACAAATTTAGTTCACTAATTCAACATAAATTAGATAAATGAAATGGTTACTGCCTGAATTTTTCAATCTATCTATGACTGGAAACCCCCTTTTTCTTTCAAAAAATAAAATTACTAAATTTAGTACTAGAATAATGGAGTATAGATAATATTTTTATTCCTATTTTGGATCGGATTTGGCGACATGGCCAAGTGGTAAGGCGGGGGACTGCAAATCCTTTATCCCCAGTTCAAATCTGGGTGTCGCCTGATTGACAAAATTTTTAGAATCTGTAAGTTCTAGAAAAGACAAAAAAAGAAAGACTGTCAATTTTTCTATATATTTTTATATCTTTTGCTTATACAAAAGGTAACAAAAGAAACAATAGATCTTATTATTAGAAAGACTCCTTTGATATTGATATAAGAAAGAAAGGGTATATGTATCGTATTTGTACTTACGGCTCGCTTCTACCGAAAATCCAATACAATAATAGAGAATTTGTTACGATTAGCTTCATTGGTTTTGAAGCATCAATCGTTTTAAATCAGAATCCCATTTTGACTCTGTGCCGTTAATTCCACTATGATTATTGATCAATAATCATAGTGGAATCATTCCTTGATAGAGATAGGAGACATAATTTACATGGATATAGTAAGTCTCGCTTGGGCTGCTTTAATGGTAGTCTTTACATTTTCCCTTTCGCTCGTAGTATGGGGGAGGAGTGGACTCTAGAGACACTACCATAATTTTAAATTGATTTATATTATATAAACCTATATTATATCTGTATACAATATGAGATAGTGTGTAGTTTTTTCTACACACTATCTCATCATTTCTTCAATTATTGACAAGAACTAATAATTAGAGTTTCATTAAAATTAATTATTTTGACTGGCTGTTTTTACGTAAATGATAAGTAAAAAAGCGGTAGGAACTAGAATGAACAGTGTAGTAGCAATAAATGCGAGAATATTAACTTCCATAATCTCATTTTTTTTTGTTTCACAATAACTCGGGATCTAATCCCATAGAGATGAAAAATTTGATTCCTGTAAATTCAATAAGTTAATTGTATCCTGATGATGCCAAATGGATCAAAATATTATGAATAACAATAGATCTAATCTATCAAATCAATTAATTGTCGAGAATTTAATAGTATAACATAGGAAGACTTTTTATCCATACTAAATCAAAAATTCAATTTCTAATCCAATTCCAATTATAGAATGCTATTGAATTTTTCGTCCTTTTCCATTCTTTCGTACCTTCTTCGTTCTACTTACTTAATACAGACAATTAATTTAAGTATCCGACGAGGTATCAGATGACCGGTATTCAATGGGTCAGGTCACACCTAAGACCCAAACAATATAAGTGAGATGGAAAAAGGACGGATTAAAAGATCTAGTATTCCAACAGATTTACTAAAAAGGGGTACCTTGCTTGGTCTTTTATTTATTATTAAAAAAAAATTAAATAATTTTAATTAAGATTATTATATACTAATGGATTTAATTAATATTAATTATTAATATAATTAATTAATATAATATCCTCTTCTCTTTCGTTGGATTGGGGGAGAACACATACATAAAAAAATTAGCATGCAATTTGAATGAGATAGAATTTTTTAATTAAAAATAGAGGATACACAAGTCGGAGTTGGAAAAGGGCTGGGCACTCTACTCCATTTCATTATTCAAAAACAATAAAAAAATAAAGTCAAATGAATAACGAATATGGTATCTCTAAAAATACTGACATAGAGTAATATAACCGATCGTACCAATCAATCTAGATATGTCTCTTCCTTATCAATCGGTACTATTCCGTAGTGAAAGAAATGAAAATTCCCGCATTTATTTTGTCTGATGATAAATATAAAAATATTAATGTGAAACGAAAAACAAAATAAATAAGGATTCTTAGATCTTGCTCCCTGTCCCACTTTTCTGTAAAAAGTGGGAGATGAATTTATCAATTCATCGGATCCTAGTTCGGGACTGACGGGGCTCGAACCCGCAGCTTCCGCCTTGACAGGGCGGTGCTCTGACCGATTGAACTACAATCCCAGCGAGGTGTATGGCATACATATTCTTATGGTTTCATAAGAACATTCTATTCGTCTCGTCGTGTTGTAACAGAAACAAAAATGATATACTAATATCATATCCACATGGATATGAACTATAGCAATAATTACTAGTAACCGGTGGTTCTTTTTTTTTTTTTAATTGTCAAAAATGACTAATGAAAAAATATGGATAGATCAAAAAAATGGTTGATCTTTATTTTGACGGATAAGGCATTTCTATTTCTGGAGGACTAATTAAACTGGTTAGATCGTATTCAATGGAGCGGCGAATTATTGGGCCGAGCTGGATTTGAACCAGCGTAGACATATTGCCAACGAATTTACAGTCCGCCCCCATTAACCGCTCGGGCATCGACCCAGGAAGAATTAATTCTAGGTTTAGTTATAATCCATGATTAACTTCCTTTCGTAGTACCCTACCCCCAGGGGAAGTCGAATCCCCGCTGCCTCCTTGAAAGAGAGATGTCCTGAACCGCTAGACGATGGGGGCAGATCCGCCCGACCATCAGCATACTATGCTGATAGTATGATAAGTTTTTTGGAATTGTCAATATACAACATAATTATAATATATTATATAACTAGATCAAAAGAGTCTTTTCTACTTTGAAATTTTTAATATTAATATACATAAATCTAGATAACTTTAATTTACAATACGGATTAATATAGATATATATATTATTATGTATTATAATACAATGCATAGCATAGTATTATATACTATATATACAGATTAATGAAACAAAGTTATAAAAGGGATAATAAAGAATATTTAATAATATTTATTAGAATTATAATATTAAATTTATTTTCTTCATTCAATTTTAACTAATTTCTTCGTTCATCGTTCAGATGAGATATGCCTAATCACTATCTCATATTAAACCAAAAAATTCAAAAACGCTAGACATTTTTTTTTTTTTTAATGGAATTTAGCTCGGGGTATGAATCCCCCCATCACATGATTGAAGAAAATATCTTAACTCTATGTTGATAATGAGCTCTTATACATATATGTAGATATGTATATGTCTATTAGATTATATCTATTATATATGTAGTAAACTCATAATTAAAACTATTTAATTTTTAAAATTGAATAAACAGGCCCTTTTAACTCAGTGGTAGAGTAACGCCATGGTAAGGCGTAAGTCATCGGTTCAAATCCGATAAAGGGCTTTTTCATTAAACTCAAGTCTTAGTCTTCGTTTTCCATTGTTAATAGTTCTAAAAAAA